AGTATTCACTAATGGAGGAGAAAGGGTATTAGCCAACCCCTCCCTTTATTCTCTTTATTATTCTATATAATATAGATATTCATTGATTCTATCTATTATATAGATATTCATTTATTGATCTTTTTTCCTTATTCTCTTTAATATTCTACTTATTTTTTTCTAGATTCATTTTTTTCTATACTTCTATACTATAATAAAATTATATTATAGTATAATAAAATTATACTATAATAAAATATAGAATATAATTATTACAATTACAATAATCAATACAAAAAAAAATATAATTCTATGAAAATATTTTTAGGGCCGGGAAAAGTGGATTCAAGATTATCTTTCTAATAAAATTCCATATTTTATAATTTTAAAACTAAAAAAATAAAAAAATATTAGAAAGAAAAAATCTGATGGAATAGGGCTATAGAATAAAGCATAGTATTGGATAGACTAATAGTGAGCATATTCCACAAAAAACCGAGCACGATTTGCAGAATAGACTGCAATCGATCCTTTTTCTTTTTTTCCTTCCTAAAACCTCCTATTAATTTATTATCGTTTGATTCCTTAAAAACTTCCGCTTTCTTTAAAAGATTAGTAATTTCTAGTGAAAAAGTGAAAATTTCATTAAGGGAGGGAAAAATACAATTAGAATAGGCGATTTCAAAGTCTCCAAATGACTATGCTTACTAGTCATTTGGAGGATCAGAAAGGGGGTAGAATAGAATAGAAATACTTAGTACTGGAGAATCCATTATTCCATAATGGAATCAATACGAACTATTTGTCTCGTGTATTTTAAAATGGGTGGATTACCATATATAACACAAGATTTCTCCGCCGATTCCTTCTAGTCGAGCCTCCCGGTCTGTTATTATACCTCGAGGAGTAGAAAGAATTACAATCCCCATCCCGCCTAAAATTCTAGGGATTCGTTGAGAGTTAGAATAGATTCGTAGACCGGGTCTACTGATCTGTTTTAAATTTAAAAAATTTCTATATGGTCTTTTCCTATTCCTTCTATGTCGCAGGGTTAAAACCAAAAAAGATTTGTTTTTTTCTTGATGCTTTCGGACGTTTTCAATAAAACCTTCTCGAAAAAGTATTTGAACAAGATTTTCGGTGATATTAGTAGAGGCTATGCGAACAACTCTTTTTCTATCCATATCTGCGTTTCGTATAGAGGTTATTATCTCAGCAATAGTGTCTCTACTCATGATTAACTTAAATTTTTGTTTCCTCAAATTTGAATATAATCAACATGTTGTTCTTTTTTTTTTAAGTTTATATGATGATATATGAATTTTTTAAAAGGTATATACGTGAGACACAATCAACGAATGAATCAAGTTATTTTTCTATTTCTTTCAAATACCCAAAAGGAAGATTAAAAAAATCAACATCTCATTTTATTTTATAATACCTCAGGAGCTAATGAAACTATTTTAGTAAAATTGAATTGTCTCAATTCTCGGGGGATTGCACCAAAAATTCGCGTTCCTTTTGGATTTCCTTTTTGATCAATTACAACTGCAGCATTGTCATCATATCGTATTATCATACCGTTTTCGCGTTTCAGTTCTTTAGAAGTACGAACAATTACAGCTCGGACTATTTCTGATTTTTGTAGTGGCATATTAGGTACAGCTTCTTTGATCACAGCAACAATAACGTCACCAATGCGAGCATATCGACGGTTGCTAGCTCCTATGATTCGAATACACATCAATTCTCTAGCCCCGCTGTTATCCGCTACATTTAAATGGGTCTGAGGTTGAATCATATTAAATTTTTGAGTCTATTCTTATTCTTACAATGCAAAAAAGGATGAAGAAAATAAAAAAAATATTTTTGTCTAAAAAAAGAAACCCGTGTTTTATCTCCAAGACTCATTTCTCTCGGTTCTGTGTTTTTATCCCGAAATAAGAAATTTCGTTCGTATAGGCATTTTTGATGCTGCTATTAAAATAGCCCTTCTAGCTATATTTTCGGTTACCCCACTCATTTCATACAATATTCGCCCTGGTTTAACAACAGCTACCCAATATTCAGGGGACCCTTTCCCCGAACCCATACGTGTTTCAGCAGGTCTTATTGTAACCGGCTTGTCCGGAAATACACGGACCCATATTTTTCCACCACGACGTGCATTTCGTGTCATTGCCCGCCGGCCTGCTTCGATTTGTCTAGATGTGATCCAAGCAGGTTCAAGTGCCTGAAGAGCATATTTACCGAAAGAAATCTGATTACCTCGAAAAGATATTCCTTTCATTCTTCCTCTATGTTGTTTACGGAATCTAGTTCTTTTTGGGTTATAGTTGATGGTTATTTCGGAATTCCATCTCTACTCCAGAACTGGACGTGAGAATTTCTTCTCATCCAGCTCCTCGCGAAAAAGTTTTCAAAATGGAATTGGAATTAATTGGAATAGCTATTCAAAAATTAGAAATAATAGTTTTTTTATTTTATAGCGGCCTAATTCCTTTGTGCCTAACAATAAAAA